AATGAATTGCCTGATTAAAGGATTACCTTGATAGGGTAAATTATGTAATATTTATTACATTCATTATATTTAATAGAATTAAACTATTTCTAAAAGTATCAAAACCTTTTGTGCATCATACACTAAAATATAAAAAGATAAGCTAATAAAGCTACTGGGTTCATACCCCATTTATAAAGGTTTTAATCCTTTTCTTTTTAATTTTAAATAATTTATCAAAAATTATATTTTTAAGTACTTTAATAATAGGAACTTTAATTTCTATTTCAGCCAGCTCCTGGTTAGGAGCGTGGATAGGTTTAGAAATTAATTTGTTATCTTTTATCCCCCTAATAAGAGATGATAAATTAATATCTGCTGAAGCTTCATTGAAATACTTTTTAACTCAAGCATTAGCTTCCTCGGTATTTCTATTTGCAGTTATTTTATTTTTAATAAATTCAAGTAAAAGAATAACTAATTATTTTATAGAAATAATGATTTTTTCCTCTCTTCTTTTAAAAAGAGGATCTGCCCCTTTTCATTTTTGATTCCCTAATGTAATAGAAGGTTTATCTTGACTAAATTCCTTGATTTTAATAACCTGACAAAAAATTGCACCTTTAATATTAATCTCTTATATCATATTTAAACCGTTAATTATCGCAAGAATTATATTATCTAGTTTAATTGGTGCCTTAGGAGGCTTAAACCAAACTTCTTTACGAAAACTAATAGCTTATTCTTCAATCAACCATTTAGGTTGAATATTAGCTGCTATACATAATAATAATTTATTATGAATTATTTATTTTGTATTTTATACTTTTTTAACATTTTCGATAATTTTCATATTTAATATGTTTAAAATTTCTCATATTAATCAATTATTTTCAATATTTTTTTATTCAAAAGCTTTGAAATTTTTTTTATTTTTTAATCTACTTTCCTTAGGAGGATTGCCTCCATTTTTGGGATTTTTTCCAAAATGAATTGTAATTCAATCATTAACAATAAATAACCAATTGTTTTTATTGACTTTTATAGTATTAATAACTTTAATTACACTATATTTTTATATTCGACTATCTTATAGAGCTTTTATACTAAACTATTATGAAAATAATTGAATAACATTTTCCTCTTATAAGATTGAAAATATGAAAATTTATTTATTGAATTCATTTTTTTCCTCCTTTGGATTATTTTTAATCTCTTCTATTTATTTTATATTTTAAGGCTTTAAGTTAAATAAACTAATAGCCTTCAAAGCTATAAATATAAGAGATATCTTTTAAGCTTTAGTAAATTACTTACTCCTTTAGAATTGCAGTCTAATATCATACTTGACTATAAAGCTAATTAATTTTGCCAAAATTGTGTCAAATTAATTATGATTAAAGAGATTATATCTCATAAATAAATTTACAGTTTATTGCCTAATTTCAGCCATTTAATCGCAACAATGATTATTTTCTACTAATCATAAAGATATTGGAACTTTATACTTTATTTTTGGAGCTTGAGCAGGAATAGTAGGAACTTCATTAAGTATTCTAATTCGAGCTGAATTGGGTCATCCTGGTGCATTAATTGGAGATGATCAAATTTATAATGTAATTGTAACAGCACATGCTTTTATTATAATTTTTTTTATAGTAATGCCTATTATAATTGGAGGATTTGGAAATTGACTAGTTCCCCTTATACTAGGTGCTCCAGATATAGCCTTTCCCCGAATGAATAATATAAGTTTTTGATTACTACCTCCTGCATTAACATTATTATTGGCCAGAAGTATAGTGGAAAATGGGGCTGGTACAGGTTGAACTGTTTACCCTCCTTTGTCATCTAATATAGCTCATGATGGAGCCTCTGTTGATTTAGCTATTTTTTCACTACATTTAGCTGGAATTTCATCAATTTTAGGAGCAGTAAATTTTATTACTACTGTAATTAATATACGATCAATAGGAATTACCTTTGACCGAATACCTTTATTTGTTTGATCAGTAGCTATTACAGCCTTACTTTTATTATTATCTCTTCCAGTTTTAGCAGGAGCTATTACTATATTATTAACAGATCGAAACTTAAATACTTCATTTTTTGATCCCGCAGGAGGAGGAGACCCTATTTTATACCAACATTTATTTTGATTTTTTGGTCATCCTGAAGTTTATATTTTAATTTTACCTGGATTTGGAATAATTTCTCATATTATTAGTCAAGAATCAGGAAAAAAAGAAACTTTTGGATCTTTAGGAATAATTTATGCAATACTAGCAATTGGTCTATTAGGATTTATTGTATGAGCTCACCATATATTTACTGTAGGAATAGATGTAGATACTCGAGCTTATTTTACTTCTGCAACAATAATTATTGCTGTTCCTACAGGAATTAAAATTTTTAGTTGATTAGCTACTTTATATGGAACTCAACTAAATAACTCCCCTTCTATATTATGAGCATTAGGATTTGTATTTTTATTTACAGTAGGAGGATTAACAGGAGTAGTTCTAGCTAATTCTTCTGTGGATATTATTCTTCATGATACTTATTATGTAGTAGCCCACTTTCATTATGTATTATCAATAGGAGCAGTATTTGCTATTATAGCTGGATTTGTTCACTGATACCCATTATTTACAGGATTAACAATAAATATTTCTATATTAAAAAGTCAATTTATTATTATATTTATTGGAGTTAATTTAACTTTCTTTCCTCAACATTTTTTAGGTCTAGCTGGAATACCTCGACGATATTCTGACTATCCAGACGCTTATACAACATGAAATGTAGTCTCAACTATTGGTTCAACAATTTCATTACTAGGAATTTTATATTTCTTTTTTATTATTTGAGAAAGTTTAATTTCTCAACGACAAGTAATATTTCCAATTCAATTAAGTTCTTCAATTGAATGATTACAAAATACTCCCCCAGCTGAACATAGTTATTCTGAATTACCTTTATTAACTAATTTCTAATATGGCAGATTAGTGTAATGGATTTAAGCCCCATATATAAAGTATTTTACTTTTATTAGAAAATTAATGGCAACATGAGCAAATTTAGGACTTCAAGATAGTTCTTCTCCTTTAATAGAACAATTAATCTTTTTTCATGATCATACACTTTTAATTTTATTAATAATTACTATTTTAGTAGGTTATTTAATAACAACATTATTTTTTAATAATTATGTAAATCGTTATTTATTACATGGTCAAACTATTGAAATTATTTGAACAATTCTACCGGCTATTATTTTATTATTTATTGCTCTTCCTTCCTTACGACTTTTATATTTATTAGATGAAATTAATGAACCTTCTATTACATTAAAAACTATTGGTCATCAATGATACTGAAGTTATGAATATTCAGATTTTATTAATGTTGAATTTGATTCTTATATAATTCCAAATAATGAATTATCACTTGATAGATTCCGATTATTAGACGTTGATAATCGAGTAATTATTCCTATAAATTCTCAAATTCGTATTTTAATTACAGCAGCGGATGTGATTCATTCTTGAACAATCCCTGCTCTTGGAGTAAAAGTTGATGGAACACCTGGACGACTAAATCAAACTAATTTTTTAATTAATCGCCCAGGACTATTTTATGGTCAATGTTCAGAAATCTGTGGAGCTAATCATAGCTTTATACCAATTGTAATTGAAAGAATTCCTGTAAATTATTTTATTAAATGAATTTCTAATATTATAAATTCTTCATTAGATGACTGAAAACAAGTACTGGTCTCTTAAACCATTTTATAGTAAATTAGTGTTTACTTCTAATGATAAAAGATTAGTTAAATTATAACATTAGTTTGTCAAACTAAAATTATTAATATATTAATATCTTTTAATTCCACAAATAGCTCCTATTGGTTGACTAAGTTTATTTATTATTTTTTCAATTGCATTCATAATTTTTAATATAATAAATTATTATTCATTTATTCCTTTAATACCTAAATCTAATTTAATTGATAAAATACAATCTATAAATTCATTAAATTGAAAATGATAACAAATTTATTTTCTATTTTTGACCCTTCTTCAAGTATCTTTAATTTATCATTAAATTGATTAAGAACTTTTTTAGGTATTTTAATAATCCCTTCTATATACTGATTATTACCTTCTCGATATCATATTTTTTGAAATAATATTTTATTAATTCTTCATAAAGAATTTAAAACTCTTCTAGGACCTATAAGATCTAATGGTTCTACATTTATTTTTGTTTCATTATTTTCAATAATTTTATTTAATAATTTTATAGGTTTATTCCCTTATATTTTTACTAGAACAAGTCATTTAACTTTAACCTTAACACTAGCTTTACCTTTATGATTATGTTTTATATTATTTGGATGAATTAATAACACTCAACATATATTTGCTCATTTAGTTCCTCAAGGAACTCCAGCAATTTTAATACCTTTTATAGTATGCATTGAATCTATTAGAAATATTATTCGGCCAGGAACTTTAGCTGTTCGATTAACTGCCAATATAATTGCAGGGCATTTATTATTAACCCTTCTAGGAAATACTGGCCCTGGTATACCTTCAATTTTATTAACTTTACTAGTTATTACTCAAATTGCTTTATTAGTATTAGAATCTGCAGTGGCTATAATTCAATCTTATGTATTTGCTGTTCTTAGAACATTATATTCTAGAGAAGTTAACTAATGTCAATACATAGAAATCACCCCTTTCATTTAGTAAATTATAGTCCATGACCTTTAACAGCATCAATTGGAGCTATAACAATTGTAGCTGGTATAGTAAAATGATTCCACCAATATGATATTTCTTTATTTATATTAGGTAATATTATTACTATTATTACTGTATATCAATGATGACGAGACATTTCTCGTGAAAGAACTTTTCAAGGTCTTCATACAAATTCAGTTATTATAGGGTTACAGTGAGGAATAATTTTATTTATTGTATCAGAAGTATTATTTTTTGTGTCGTTTTTTTGAGCTTTTTTTCATAGAAGTCTTTCACCTTCAATTGAATTAGGGGCTATATGACCTCCATTGCAAATTATTCCTTTTAACCCTTTTCAAATTCCATTATTAAATACTGTAATTTTATTAACTTCTGGTATTACAGTAACTTGAGCTCACCATAGATTAATACATAGAAACTATTCTCAAACAACACAAGGATTATTTTTTACAGTTCTATTAGGTATTTATTTTACAATTTTACAAGCTTTTGAATATATTGAAGCTCCTTTTACAATTGCAGATTCTGCTTATGGATCTACATTTTTTATTGCCACAGGATTCCACGGAGTTCATGTTTTAATTGGAACAACTTTTTTATTAATTTGTTTAATTCGACATTTAAATAATTATTTTTCAATAAATCATCACTTTGGATTTGAAGCTGCTGCTTGATATTGACATTTTGTTGATATTGTTTGATTATTCCTTTATATTTCAATTTACTGATGAGGAGGATAATGATAATAAATTATCTATATAGTATAAAAAGTATATTTGACTTCCAATCATGTGGTCTATTATAAATAGTATAGATAATTTTATCAATTTTAATAATTAGTTTTATTATCCTATTAATTTCTATAGTAGTAATATTATTAGCTTCTATTTTATCAAAAAAAACAATTGTAGACCGAGAAAAATCCTCCCCTTTTGAATGTGGGTTTGACCCAAAATCCTCATCTCGTTTACCTTTTTCCTTACGATTCTTTTTAATTACTATTATTTTTTTAATTTTTGATGTAGAAATTGCTTTAATTTTACCTATCATCTTAATTATTAAGTATTCTAATTTAATAGCTTGAACAATTACATCTATTATTTTTATTTTAATTTTATTGTTAGGATTATACCATGAATGAAATCAAGGAATATTAAATTGATCAACCTAACAAAGGGTTGTAGTTAATTATAACATTTAAGTTGCATTTAAAAATTATTGAATTTAGTCAATCTACCTTATTTTATAAAATATGAAGCGATTAATTGCAATTAGTTTCGACCTAATACTAGGTATAATTATATACCCTTATTTTACATTTAATTGAAGCCAAAAAGAGGCTTATCACTGTTAATGATATAATTGAAATTTAATTCCAATTAAAGAAATATGAAGTTCAAGTAAAAGCTGCTAACTTTTCTCTTTTAATGGTTAAATTCCATTTATATTTCTTTAAAATTTATATAGTTTAATTAAAACATTACATTTTCATTGTAGAAATAAAATATTTTTTATAAATTACTATAATTAATTCATAATATCTAATATTTTAATATAAATTATATTTACTATAAATAATTCACTATATTCAAAGATTAATTAACCTCCCTAACAACTTCAATGTTATACTCTCACTTTAAGCTATTTGAATATAAATAAAATATATAAAAATACAAAATAATAATTCAAAAAATAAAACTTATCAAATAAATTTTTAGATTATTATTTTGTAAGTCTTGATTTAACTTAGAATTATTTTTTAAAATAAAATAAATATGTTGTCCACCAAAATATTCTGATCAACCTTGATCAAATGACTTAATTAATATTTTACCTATAATTAATGAATAATTAATAATTCCATAAGTGGAAATATAAGGTATAAATCATATAAAACCCAAAAAATAAGAAATATTATAAGTGTTAAAAGATTTATTAAAAAAAAATAAAGAAATATTAGAAATAATATATCCTCTTAATCCTCCAATAATACAAACAATTAAAGTTAATAGTTTTAATTCTAAAGGTAAAGTTACTACTAATGGACTATTAAAAATAAATCAATTTAATATTCTTCCCCCAAAAATTCTTAAAATTAATAATCCTAGTATACTTTTTAATATAATTCAACTTTCATCATTTAGTATATTTAAAAAAGAAAAATTAGAGTCTCTTCTTATTGTATAATAAACTAATCGAAAAGAATAACAAACTGTTAAACCAGTAGAAAAAAAATAAAGAAAAAAAGAGAAAAAATTTACATATGATAAAGAAACTATTTCTAAAATTAAATCTTTTGAATAAAATCCAGCTAAAAAAGGTATGCCACATAAAGCTAAATTAGCAACATTAAAACAAGAAGAAGTTAAAGGTATTATTATACTTAATCTTCCTATCAACCGAATATCTTGAGAATTACCTATATTATGAATAATTGCACCAGCACATATAAATAATAAGGCTTTAAACAAAGCATGAGTTAGTAAATGAAAAAATGCTAATTTATAAAACCCTATAGATAAAATACTTATTATTAATCCTAATTGTCTTAATGTAGATAAAGCAATAATCTTTTTTAAATCAAATTCATAATTAGCCCCTAAACCAGCCATAAATATTGTTAATCCGGATAATAATAATAAAAAATTACCTAAAAAAGAACTTCTTAACAAAATATTAAATCGAATTAATAAATATACTCCAGCAGTTACTAATGTAGAAGAATGAACTAATGCAGATACAGGAGTAGGAGCTGCTATAGCAGCAGGTAATCAAGAAGAAAATGGAATTTGGGCTCTTTTAGTTATAGCAGCTAACATAACCAACATACCAATAATTAATATTTCTACATTTTTTTGTATCATTTCTAAATAAAAGATATAATTTCAACTTCCATAATTTAATATTCAAGCAATTGCTAATAATAAAGCAACATCCCCAATTCGATTAGATAAAGCAGTTAATATACCAGCATTATAAGATTTTACATTTTGAAAATAAATAACTAAACAATAAGAAACCAATCCTAATCCATCTCATCCTAATAAAATTCTAATTAAATTAGGACTAATAATTAATAATATTATAGAAAATACAAATATAAGTACTAGTATAATAAATCGATTAATTTTATAATCACTACTTATATACTCTTTTCTATAAAAAATAACTAAAGAAGAAATTATTAAAACAAAAGATATAAAAATTAAACTTATTCAATCAAAAAATAAAGTTATTAAAATATTTATTGAATTTAATCTAACTACTTCTCACTCAATAAAAATTACATAATCATTTATAATAAAAATAATACTTATTAAAAATGATAGAAATCTTAAAAAAATAAAACTTATAAAACTAATTAAACAAATTGACAAGTATTTCAAGATTTAAAAAGATATAAAATTCTTATCATTGACACCACAAATCAATATTTTTATTAAACTATTTAAATATAATCATAATATACATAAATCACTTTTTAAAATTAATAAATTTAAAGGAAATCAATGTAAAAATAAAAGTAAAAATTCACGAATTTTACCACCTCTAAATGAATAACTTCCTAAAAAATTTTTACCATGTTGACTACATGCATATAAATATAAAGTATAAGCAGCACTAAAAAAAGATAATAATGATAATATTAATATAGAAATTCATGATCATCTTAAAATTCTATTAATTAAAGAGATTTCCCCTAACAAATTTAGTGTAGGAGGAGCTGCTATATTAGCTGAACTTAATAAAAATCATCATAAAGTTATAGAAGGCATAAAATTTAATATACCCTTATTAATTAATAAACTGCGTCTTCCTATTCGTTCATAAGAAATATTTGCTAAACAAAATAAACCAGAAGAACATAAACCATGAGCAATTATTAAAGTATAAGAACCACATAAACCTATATAAGTTATAGTCATTAAACCAGCTAATACAATTCCTATATGAGCTACTGATGAATAAGCAATTAAAGCCTTTAAATCCGTTTGATTTAAACAAATTAAACTCACTAATACTCCTCCAACTAATCTAATTCTAATTCAAATAAAATTAAATTTTAGTCCTATTATCTGTAAAAAAGAAAAAACACGTAATAAACCATAACCTCCTAATTTTAATATAATCCCAGCTAAAATTATAGAACCTGAAACTGGAGCTTCAACATGAGCTTTAGGTAATCATAAATGAACTAAAAATATAGGTATCTTTACTAAAAAAGCTATTACTAAAGAAAAATATAAAATTTCATAATTAAATAAATAATTACTTAATAAATAAAAATTCAATGAGCCAGTAATTTTATAAACATAAAAAATACCCACTAATATAGGTAATGATACTAATAAAGTATAAAATAATAAATAAATACCAGCTTGTAATCGTTCAGGTTGATACCCTCAACCTAAAATTAAAAATAAAGTAGGAATTAAACTTCTTTCAAAAAATAAATAAAATATGAATAAACTTATTCTTCTAAATGTCAAAATTAACAAAATTAATAATAAAATAATATTTAATAAAAATAAATTTGTATAATTTATATATTTATAAATAGATTCACTTGCTATTAATATTAAAGAAATAATTCACATTCTTAGCAAAATTAAACCATAAGAAATTATATCACACCCAAATAAATAAGAAATAGTTATAAAATAATTTCTATATATATTTATTAAAATAAAAATAAATCTTAATAAAAATATAAACCCTTGGGCCATTCAATAAAAATTATTTATAAAACATAAAGGGAAAAGAAAAAAAATAGTTACAATAATTTTTAACATTGTAAAATATTAAATCTTTGAAAATAATCATTTCCATGTGTACGAATTATTGATACTAAAATTGAAAGGCCTAATGCACCCTCACAAACACTAAATGTTAAAAATATTATTCTAAAAAAATTTTCATAATTTAATAAATTTAAATAAATAAATAATAAAAGAAATAAACTTAATACAATATATTCTAAACTTAATAATATAGATAATAAATGTTTACGATTAGAAACAAAAGTAAATACTCCTATAATAAATAAAATACTAGGTAACATTCAATTAAAAATTATTATCATTAGTTTTAATAGTTTAATAAAAACATTGGTCTTGTAAATCAAAAATAAGATTAATTCTTTTAAAACTTCAAGAAAAAAGAAATTCTTTATCATTAATCTCCAAAATTAATATTTTAATTAAACTATTTCTTGATATTTTACAATGAGTTTTAATACTACTTTTATTTAATTTTAATTTTATTTTTATAAATATAAAACATCCTTTATCTATAGGATTAACTCTATTAATCCAGACTACATTAGTATGTTTAACTACAGGATTAATAACTAAAAGATTTTGATTCTCTTATATCTTATTTTTAGTTTTCTTAGGAGGTATATTAGTTTTATTTATTTATGTTACATCTTTAGCTTCAAATGAGATATTTTCTTTTTCCATTAAATTATTATTGACTTCTTTAATAATCTTTACATTAATAATTTTAATTTTATTTTTTATAGATAAAAATATATTACTACAATATTCAAATTCAGAAATTCAACTAAATTGCAGAATTAATTCATATCTAATAGAAAATTCTTTAGCGTTAAATAAGTTATATAATTATCCAACAAATTTATTAACAATTATATTAATAAATTATTTATTAATCACTTTAATTATTGTAGTAAAAATTACTAATTTATTTAAGGGACCTTTACGACCTATATTTAATTAATGAATATACCTTTACGATTAAAACACCCCATTTTAAAAATTACTAATAATGCATTAGTAGATTTACCGGCTCCAATCAATATTTCTTCCTGATGAAACTTTGGATCCTTATTAGGATTATGTTTAATTATTCAAATTATTACAGGTTTATTTTTAGCAATACATTATACAGCCGATGTTATAATAGCATTTAATAGAGTTAACCATATTTGTCGAGATGTAAATTATGGTTGACTATTACGAACATTACACTCTAATGGAGCATCTTTTTTTTTTATTTGTATTTATCTACATACTGGACGAGGTATATACTATAGCTCTTATTTATATACACCTACCTGATTAGTAGGAGTATTAATTTTATTTTTAGTAATAGGAACTGCTTTTATAGGATATGTATTACCTTGAGGTCAAATATCTTTTTGAGGAGCTACTGTAATTACTAATTTATTATCAGCCGTACCTTATTTAGGTATTGATTTAGTACAATGAGTATGAGGAGGGTTTGCTATTGATAACGCCACTCTTACTCGATTTTTTACATTTCACTTTATTTTACCATTTATTGTTTTAGCTATAATAATAATTCATTTATTATTTTTACATCAAACAGGATCAAATAATCCTATAGGATTAAATTCTAATATTGATAAAATTCCATTCCACCCTTATTTTACTTATAAGGATATTGTAGGATTTATCATTATAATTATAATTTTAATTATATTAGTATTAATTGATCCTAATTTGTTAGGAGACCCAGATAATTTTATTCCAGCTAATCCTTTATCCACTCCAATCCATATCCAACCTGAATGATATTTCCTATTTGCATATGCAATTCTACGATCTATTCCCAATAAACTAGGTGGAGTAATTGCACTAATTTTATCTATTGCAATTTTAGCAATTCTTCCATTTTATCATTTAAGAAAATTTCGAGGAATTCAATTTTATCCAATTAATCAAATTTTATTTTGATTAATAACAACAACAGTAATTTTATTAACATGAATTGGTGCACGTCCAGTAGAAACCCCTTATATTCTAACAGGACAAATTTTAACTGTTATTTATTTTTCATATTTTATATTTAATCCATTAATTATTAAATGATGAGATAAATTATTAAATTAAATAAGTTAATGAGCTTGAATAAGCATATGTTTTGAAAACATAATATAGAAATTAAATTTTCTATTAACTTTACTAAAAATAATTCACTACATTATTGTAAAAATTTTAAACCCCACAAAAAATAATAAAAAATTTAATGAAAAAGGTAAAAATCTTTTTCAAGCTAAATATATTAATTTATCATAACGAAATCGAGGTAAAGTTCCACGAACTCAAATAAATATAAAAGAAATAAAAGTTAACTTAACATAAAAAAATATAGAAAAAACATCACTACCTAAAAATATTACACAAAATAATATTCTTATAAATAAAATTCTAGCATATTCAGCTAAAAAAATTAAAGCAAATCCTCCTCTTCTATATTCTACATTAAATCCTGAAACTAATTCAGATTCTCCTTCAGCAAAATCAAAAGGAGTACGATTAGTTTCCGCTAAAGAAATACTAAATCAAACTAATGCTATAGGAAATATAATAATTAAAAACCAAATAAATTGTTGATATTTATAAAATATTAATATATTATAACCCCCAATTATAAAAATAAAACTTAATAATACTAATGCTAATCTAACTTCATAAGAAATAGTTTGAGCAACTGCTCGTAAACCACCTAATAAAGCATAATTAGAATTAGAAGATCATCCAGCAATTATTACTCTATAAACCCCTAAACTAGTACAACATAAAAAAAACAATAGCCCTAAATTAAAAGAAAATAATTTAATAAATAAAGGTATACATATTCAAACTAATAAAGACAAAAATAAAGAAAAAACAGGAGAAAAATAATAAGAAATATAATTAGATAATAAAGGATAAGTTTGTTCTTTAGTAAATAACTTAATTGCATCACAAAAAGGTTGAGGAATTCCTATAATACCGACTTTATTAGGCCCTTTACGAATTTGAATATATCCTAAAACTTTACGTTCCAAAAGAGTTAAAAAAGCAACTCTTACTAATACAAAAATTATTAATAATAATCTTCCAACAATAAATATAAAATTTTCTATAAAAAACAAGTATTATTTGTAATATAAATTACATAAATAAATTCTAAATTTATTGCACTAATCTGCCAAAATAATATTTTATATTAATTATATTCAATAATAAAATAATAATTTATTAAATATTAGGTCCTTTCGTACTGAAATATTTTAATTTTTTAAAGATAGAAACCAACCTGGCTTACGCCGGTTTGAACTCAGATCATGTAAGAATTTAAAAGTCGAACAGACTTAAAATTTAAGCGACTACACCTAAAATTATATCTTAATCCAACATCGAGGTCGCAATCTTTTTTATCGATATGAACTCTCCAAAAAAATTACGCTGTTATCCCTAAAGTAACTTATTTTTATAATCATTATTAATGGATCAATTAAACATAAATTAATGATTTTAACAATTAAAAGTTTATCAAATTTTACTATCACCCCAATAAAATATTATTAATTATTATAATAAAAATAATCTATATAATTATAATAATTTAAATATAAAGATTTATAGGGTCTTCTCGTCTTTTAAATATATTTTAGCTTTTTGACTAAAAAATAAAATTCTAATATAAATTTTAATGAAACAGTTAATATCTCGTCCAACCATTCATACCAGCCTTCAATTAAAAAACTAATGATTATGCTACCTTTGCACAGTTAATATACTGCGGCCATTTAAATATTTCAGTGGGCAGGTTAAACTTTAAAAATAATTCAAAAAGACATGTTTTTGTTAAACAGGCGAACATTATTTTGCCGAATTCTTTATTAAAACTTATCTTATTAATTTATTTATAAAATAATTGTGTATATACTAATTTTATCATTATTTATTTATTTTTAATGTTAAAATAAATATTTTAATAAAAAATTAAAATATAATAAATAATTTTTTGTATAAAATAAATTATAACAATTTTATTAATAATAGCTATTTCTAAGCTTATATTTATTAATTAATTTATTAATTTTTAATAATTTATTTCATAGCTTATCCCATAAAATATTAAAATTTTATATTTATTTAATTAAATTAATTAATTAAATAATATAAAATTTCTAAATTAAATTTATTTCTTAAAAAACTAGATACCATTAAAAACGAATAACATTTCATTTCTAATATATTATTAAAAATAATTTTATTACATTAACTTTTATAATATATTAACTCTTATAAAATCGAGAAAACTATATTAAATAATTTTTATTTAATAAACCCTGATACACAAGGTACAATAAATTAAATTTTCTTTTAAAATAATAATTTTTCAAAATATTTCAATTTTCTTTCACAATACTATTAAACTATAATAAAAATTATTTTTTCTTAATTAAATACTTAAACAAATCATCAATTTATAATTATTTTTAAAAATTTATATAAAAAAAAAATACAATTAATAAATAAAATTTATTAGTTAATATTGATTTGCACAAAAATCTTTTCAATGTAAATGAAATACTTTACTAAATAAGCTTTAAACTACATTCTAGATACACTTTCCAGTACATCTACTATGTTACGACTTATCTTACCTTAATAGCAAGAGTGACGGGCGATGTGTGCATATTTTAGAGCTAAAATCAAATTATTAATCTTTATAATTTTACTATCAAATCCACTTTCAATAAATATTTCAAATTTATATTCATATAAATAATTTTATTGTAACCCATTTCTACTTAAACATAAACTACACCTTGATCTGATATATTTTTTAAAAAAAAATTTTGAAAATTAACATTCTAATAAAATATTCTAATAACGACGGTATATAAATTGATTACAAATTTAAGTAAGGTTCATCGTGGAATATCGATTATAGAACAGGTTCCTCTGAATAGACTAAAATACCGCCAAATTTTTTAAGTTTCAAGAACATAACTACTATTACCTTAGATTTATAAATTTACATTTTAAATAATAGGGTATCTAATCCTAGTTTATAATTAAAATTTTCAAGTTTCAATTATACTTACAAAAAAATTTTAAAATTTAAAATTTCACTTAATAAATTTATTTTTATTTTATATCAAATAATTTAACTTTAACTAAAAAAAATTATTTGCATTATTCGTATAACCGCGGTTGCTGGCACAAATTTTACCAATACTTTTTAATATTACTATTTCTAAATTTCTTAAATTAATAAAAATTAATTACTGCGGATTTAAAAAAGATATTATTATATTATTAAAATAAATAAAAATTCACACAAAAATTTACATATAAATTAAATTAACAACAAATTTTTAAGCTAAAATAAAACTTTATATAAAACTAAATAACAATAATAAATATAATATAAATAAAAATTTAAAAAATAACATTAAAATAAATTGATACAAATTATTGTATAATTTAAAAATAAACTTAATAATTAAATTTTAGTAAAACAATATTATAACCTTACAAAAATACAATATTTACTTAATAATTAAATAAATAATTTAATTTAAATTAATAAATTATAAAATTAAATTATAAAATTATTATCCCCTAATAATAATTTATTAAAATTTATAATAAATAAAATTTTTATTTTTATCACAATAAAAATTAATAAAATAATTAAATTAAAATAAATATTATATTTAATTATTCATTAATTAATTTAATATTAATTATTTTAATATTTATAATTTATTTAAATAATTTAAATTAAAATTAAATAAAATATTAAGGTTAATTTAATTATATTTATTATCCCCTAATAATAAAATAATTTTTATTTATATATATATAATTAATAAAATAATTATACTAAAAATAAATTCACTTTACTTATTAATAAATTAATTTAATATTAATTATTTTTATATTTATTATTCATTTAAATAATTAAAATTAAATAAAAATATTAAAACCAATTTAATTATTATTATTATCCCCTAATAACAACAATAATTAATAGTAATTTTAACTTTAATTTATTAATTTAAATATAAATAAAACTTAATATTAAATTTTATATAAAAATTAGTTAAAAAAAATTAAAATTTAATTTTTAGTTTAATAATAATAATAAAATTAACTAAATAATATAATTATATTAAATATTAATAAATTAAATTAGTATAATAATTTAAAAATTTTTTAAATTTGTCCCTAAAAATACCGTAAAAAAAAATACCTAAATTTAAGAAAAATAAAATTATAGACAATTTTAAAAATAATAAATAAAATTAGTAATTTAATTTTTTTTTTACTATTAATATTTTAATATTAATAAATTATATTAGTACACTTTTTTTTGAAATTTTGCTAAAAATGGTCATATGAAAATCCTATTGAGCGTTACAAAAATTTCAAAATTTGACACAATTTTGGCATTTTTTTTTTTTTTTTGAGTATAAAAAATTTAAAAATATAATATTAAATTCATCTAAATTTTTTTTTATCTATCTAATGCAATTTCTGAAATTAAGTTCATAACTAATAAGATTAATAGATTATCTATATATATATAAATATTTATTTAATTAATATACATCTATTAATCTAGTTTTCAAAAAAAAAAAACAATTCAATTAAGTGTGGAACCCTATTAAAACGCTATACATTTAATAAAATATAACTATTATGTAGATTTTCATCATCTCTATAGATAAATCATTTCATAATTTATACTATATTTAAGTGTATATATATATAAATGATTTAATAATTATTATATCATCTATAATATATACATAATTTAATATAAATATAAATATATGTATATATATATATAAATTTATATATATATATATGAAAAAAAGATAGAAATTCTATTGATATTTTTTATTTTTTAATTTTACTAACTTCAGTTATTAAAATTATAGTGCTTTAATAGCATTAAATTTTTGTAATTATTAAAAATAAAAATGGAAAAATAGGAGCCATATCAAAATATAAATTTATAGATTTACTAATTTTAATTATTAAAATTATAATAATTTAACATTGTTAATTTTTAAAAACAATAAAAAAATTCGTGTAAATAAAAAAAAAAAAAAAAAAATACATAGAAATGTAACTGTATTTTATTTTAAAATTATCAATTAGATAATTATGTTAAAATTTGAAAAGAAATTCATTTATTTTATTTATTATTTGCAACA